TCATAGTTCAAAAATTTCTTAATCTATTTCGTGTCCCAGATACTAGAATAAATATCCGACGAAGTAGAACCATCTCTATCAAGATGACAGAACCATTTTCTGTACTATCAATAGGATCGATTAGAACAAGTCACACACTCATATTCCGGAAATACATAAACAAAGAAATTCCGCGATTGAACTCCCAAAATAAAATAGAATGGGCTGAAAACCCGGGTTCTAAATGATTTATTTTGTAAAACTTTGCGATTCTTATAGATCTAATTCATTGAAATTCCATCCAATAAAACGGAAGAATTATAAATTTCCAAAATAATAGATAGAAATACTGTAAATAGGGCCATTGCGACACCCATCAAAGGAGTTGTTCCCCACCCAGGGGCTACTTTACCATATTCCGAATTTAATGGTTTTAATAAACTCCCTGCATTAGTTCGTCTTGGAGCAGATTTAGAACTGTTCTCAACAGTTTGTGTAGCCATAAATTCTATTGTATGCATTGAGATCTGTTGACTTTGTATACCATTCCATCGTAAATAAATGATCTTATCATAGATCCTTTTGGGTCTTGAAATTATATAAGAATGGAAACAGCAACCCTTATAGCCGTCTTTCTGTCTGGTTTACTTGTAAGTTTTACTGGGTACGCCTTATATACCGCTTTTGGGCAACCTTCTCAACAACTAAGGGATCCGTTTGAGGAACATGGGGACTAGTTGAAGTAATGAGCCTCGCGATATTAATATTGCGAGGCTCATTACTTCAATTGAGATAATGAAAAATCATTTCAACCTTTTTGTTGAAATTTTAGGCGGTTCTCGAAAAAAGATAGCGAAAAAAATTATTCCTAGAGTCGAGACTAAGAGGAATGTATAAACCAGTGCTTCCATAGATTCGATCGCGGTTTACAATTATAGCTTCCATACCTGTTTACTTATTTTTATTTTCTTTTTATGGTTTTTATGGGGGGACCAGAGAAATCTTGGTCTGAATCATGACTTTTGCTTTTTCTTTATCTGCGCGCTGGTCCCCTATGACAAATTCTAAAAAAAAAAAGAGAAGAGAGACAAAAGATAACAAAGCAGTGTTGTATCAGACTGCCGGTCTTCTTGTAGTCGGATCCCCAACTTTTTGGAATGTTCCAAATTCTACTTGAGAATCCAAATCCGGGTCAATCCCGGCAAAAACATCTCTGAACAAGGTTCTAGCACCATGCCAAATGTGTCCGAAGAAGAAGAGCAAAGCAAATGAAGCATGTCCAAAAGTAAACCAACCCCTCGGACTGCTACGAAAAACACCATCGGATTTCAAAGTAGCACGATCTAATTCAAAAATTTCACCCAATTGAGCGCGTCTAGCATATTTTTTCACAGTAGCGGGATCACTATAACTCACTCCGTTGAGTTCGCCGCCGTAGAACTCAACAGTTACACCTACTTGTTCAACACTATACTTCGATTCTGCCCTTCGAAAAGGAACATCCGCTCTAACAATTCCGTCGCCGTCTACCAAAACGACTGGGAATGTTTCAAAAAAGGTAGGCATACGACGTACAAAAAGTTCACGTCCTTCTTTATCTCTAAAGACGGGGTGTCCTAACCATCCAACTGCTATTCCATCCCCGCTATCCATCGAACCTGCCCTGAATAATCCCCCTTTCGCCGGATTATTTCCGATGTAATCATAAAAAGCTAATTTTTCAGGAATTTTAGACCAGGTTTCTGATAAACTTTGATTTTCTGCTAGCCCAGCACTAACTCTTCGATATATTTCTTGCTGGAAGTAGCCCTGATCCCATTGATAACGAGTGGGCCCAAATAATTCGATCGGAGTAGTTGCTGAACCATACCACATAGTTCCGGCAACAACAAAAGCTGCAAAAAAGACAGCAGCGATACTACTAGAAAGGACGGTTTCAATATTTCCCATACGCAATCCCTTGTATAGACGTTGTGGGGGGCGGACACTAAGATGGAATAGACCCGCTAATATCCCCAACGTCCCTGCTGCAATATGATGAGAGGCTATTCCTCCCGGAACAAAAGGATCAAAACCTTCCACGCCCCATGCTGGATCTACGGGTTGTACTTTTCCTGTTAGTCCATAAGGATCGGACACCCATATTCCAGGACCATACAAGCCGGTTACATGAAATGCACCAAAACCAAAGCAAGCCACCCCTGAAAGAAATAAATGAATTCCAAAGATCTTAGGCAAATCCAAAGAAGGTTTCCCTGTCCGTTCATCAGAAAAAATTTCTAGATCCCAATATACCCAATGCCAGATAGCTGCCAAAAAGCATAACCCAGAAAATACAATATGTGCCCCAGCTACACCTTCGTAACTCCAAATACCCGGATTCGTTACAGCCCCTCCTGTGATACTCCAACTGCTCCATGAATTGGTTATTCCTAAACGAGTCATGAAGGGTATAACGAACATACCCTGCCTCCACATTGGATCAAGAACAGGGTCAGAAGGATCAAAAACTGCTAATTCATACAGAGCCATCGAACCGGCCCAACCGGCAACCAGAGCTGTATGCATTATATGAACAGAAAGTAACCGGCCGGGATCATTCAATACAACGGTATGAACACGATACCAAGGCAAACCCATGGAAATACCCCTTTATCAAAGATAAATAAACACTACGTAACTTTATTGCATTCGAAAAGACTCTAGTATTACTATCCTATGGACCTCCCCCGTTCGGTGAATTATTTCAGAGCAGGGGTTAATATTTGTTCTATTCTGTTGGTAATAAAATAATGGAACAATTCTATTCGTAGGAACAAAGAGAAGCAGATTTATTCTATACTCGATAAGTATCAATATGCAACGGGGACTAATACCATTTTCTATGAGAGAATGCGTACATATTTATTCATTGCCCTGTTCGTAATAATTTGACTTTATTCGTTCTGTTTTTCTTTATGATCTTTTCGAATCTAAAGCTAAAAGCCAATATTCTAAAGACAAAAAAATCATATTGTTACGTTTCCACATCAAAGTAAAATAGAGTGCGCAGCTCTTTTCTCTTTCAATTAATGCCGATTGGTGTTCCAAAAGTACCTTTCCGATGTCCCGGAGAGGAAGATGCATCTTGGGTTGACTTATAGTGCGACTTGTCAGATATATTGGGCCATATGGGATTTCCCCATTCTCTCCCACAATCGAGATATCCTGTGTTTCGCCCAATAAAGATTCATTGAATCATCAAAAGTTTGGAGCGTGAAGTACAATTAGATCCATTTTTGGAGGATTCCTATTACTATTATCAATTAGAATTACTATTATCAATTAGAAAAATTTATGGTTGTCTTGATCGGACTAAAAAAAACGGAAGTATCCAGGCTCCGTTTAGAAAAACCCAAGATTTTGAGTTCTATCAGAAATGATTCAAGCAAGTTGATCTTAAACTGTTAATGAACAAATAATGAACAAACTCGATAGAACTGTTAATGAACAAACTCGATAGAACTGTTAATGAACAAACTCGATAGAAGTGAATTGAAAAAGTAGAAAGTAATAACAAAAAGAAATGGTAATGCAGAAGTGCTTGTCCTATATGTGCAAATCAAAATTGGGCGAATCTTTACCCGGAGTACAGCATAAACCTAAAAAGATGAAAGACACCCACTCAGGAACAAGAGAATACCATCGCGATTAGGGTTGAATCTCGATGAAACAATACATCAATGAAAAGTTAATTCAATAAGTTTAGTGATTTTTGTTATTTTTTTATTTATGTATAATTTATAGTAAAAAGAAAGTAAAAAGCCGTCTTTATTGAAGAAGACAAACCCTTTCTTCGTTAGAAGTCAGAAAGAACCTAAAAGAAAGAGGACTGGAATCCATATATTGATTTTTTTTGTTTTCACAATTTTTTTGAACCGTATGCATCAAAAGACGCGTGTACGGTTTCTAAGGGCTACAATTGTACCCTAATCAACCGACTTTATCGACAAAGATTCCTTTTTTTAGCACAAGTAGTTGATAGCGAGATCTCAAATCAACTTATTGGTCTTATGGTATATCTCGCTATTGAGGATCCGACCAGGGATCAGTATTTGTTTATAAACTCTCCTGGGGGTTGGATACTACCTGGACTAGGGCTTTATGATGCTATGCAATTTGTACCACCAGATGTCCATACACTAGGCATAGGGTCAGTCGCTTCAATGGGATCTTTTATCTTGGCCGGAGGAGAAATTACCAAACGTATGGCATTCCCTCACGCTTGGCGCCAATGATTTAGGAGAAAAAAGAAGACTATGCCTTCGCCCTAGGAAATAGGAATATATATTAAGTAAAAATAGCATGGCACTTCGAATTCGATATGATAATGATAAAATTTTGCATTGTTTTTTCAAAACATTAGATTATGTATCGAGGGAGTAGTATGGGAGAAAGGGTATTTCCTATTTTCTCTTATTTATCGGGAGCCCAGCTCAGCGTCACAAACCTTTTTTGTTCACACCGAAGGGCTCTTAAAAATATTTCTATTATGTTATGCAGTTATGCAAGGAAAAAAACAGGATTTTTTCTTTGATTGGCTCAAAAAGAAACTTTGGGATTGCTGAATCACAAACAAAAAAAATGAATATATTAATAATTAATTAATATTAATATAAGGCAACGGAGCCATCATAGTACTTTTTAAGTATTCCAAAAGGAAGGGTGGCCATTTGATAATTTAGACCACCAGGGTCTGGTATATTTGACTTTTCCCTTTCTTGGAGGGTAAGGGTCAATTTTATTGTAAAGCCGTATGCATATGCAATGCATCAAAGATGCCCGTACGGTTGTTCAATTCTATCCTTTTTCCTATTATATTAGTCTTTATCTTTCTTTTCTCTTCGCTTTATCATGCGAGATAGAAGAACTTTTTATTATGTTCTATCATCAGGGTAATGATGCATCAACCTGCTAGTTTGTTTTGTGATACACACACGGGAGACGTTACGCTGGAAACGGGACAAATGGTGTACCTGCGTGAAACCCTCGCAAGGGTTTATGCACAAAGAACGGGGAAACCCTTCTGGGTTGTATGCAAAGACATAGAAAGAGATGCTTTTATGTCAGCAACAGAAGCAAAAGCTTATGGAATTGTTGATCTTATAGCATGTGATGATCTTGTAGCAGGTGATGATCTTGTAGCAGGTGATGATCTTGTAGCAGGTGATGATCTTGTAGCAGGTGATGATCTTGTAGCAAGTGAATGAAAATAAGCCGGAATACGTAATTTGAGATTTTATCTATGATTTTACTATTCTAATAACTGGAAGTAATTCAGAATTCTCCGGTTAGGATCAATCTAAACCAGCCCATTATGGATACAATTCAGCATGCCAACTATTAAACAACTTATTAGAAATACAAGACAGCCAATCAGAAATCGCACGAAATCCCCCGCTCTTCGGGGATGCCCTCAACGTCGAGGAACATGTACTCGGGTGTATGTGCGACTCGTTTAGATCATACAATGAGCTGGTACAAAAGCAACAAAAAACGATCCAGTATCGATGATCAGTACCGGGGAATATGGAAGAAGGGACTCCATTCACTATAAAAAAAAAGAATAATCAAAGCTATCACATTCCTACATTGTGGATAAATTTTATGGTTTCCGTTGGGGCAAATCTCAATTTAAGATGAGAAGCAATTCTCCATTGGTAGCAAATGGTTAGCCATTAAGCGGAGGAAATCTTTTTTTTAGTTACTTTCTTATTTACTTATTTAATTTTTAATTTAATTTTAACTTATTTATTTACTTATTTAAATTTTAAATTTACTTATTTAACTTTAATACTTATTTTTATTTAATACTTATTTAATTTAACTTAAAAAATTAACTTTTAACCTTTAAATAAATTAAATATTAAATAATAAATAAAAAAATTAAATAACAAATAATAAATTAAATAACAAAATAACAAATAATAAATTAAATAATAAATAAATAAAGAAAGGCATAAAGATTAAGCTCCTACTCTGGCAAGAACGGACTAAAAGGGTCAGCTACCCAGCTAACTTTCATAATTAAATACCGTTACTGTATAGGTAGATCTCATTGTGAAAGGCCTATTGCTGGATAATTCATGGGTAGAGCCAAAAAGGGTGAACTATACAAGTTACCAATAACGTTCATTAAATGAAGTAAAGGCTCCGGTGTATAGAGAAGACCTCACCGTTTAGGAAGTCACCATAGAAACGAAGGAACCCGCTATTTCTTTATCCATTTTTTTCTTTTTTTGACACCTATAACACAATATAATTTCTTATTTCGCATTGAAATGCCTAAAAAAAAGAAAAAATCGCGGTCAGGAAGGTTATAGTAGCCAAAGCCCTTGGAATTTTTATTTTATACATTGGAAAAATCCGTTTTGTTCTTAATAGATTAGGAAAGGGGAAAAGAATAACTGAAAGAAAAGAAAAAAAATGAGTTATTCGGTGGAAGTTTCATCTATTCAATGACTAGAATTAGACGGGGATATATAGCTCGTAGACGTAGAACAAAAATGCGTTTATTTGCATTAAGCTTTCGAGGGGCCCATTCAAGACTTACTCGAACTATTTCTCAACAGAAAATAAGAGCTTTGTTTTCGGCTGATCGGGATCGGGGCAGTCAAAAGAGAAATTTTCGTCGTTTGTGGATCACTCGGATAAACGCAGTCATTCGCAAAACGGAGGTATCCTATAGTTATAGTAGATTAATACACGATCTGTACAAGGGACGGTTGCTTCTTAATCGTAAAATACTTGCCCAAATAGCTATATTAAATAGAGATTGTCTTTATATGATTTCCAATGAGATAATAAAAGGACTAGATTATAAAAAGTCCGTCGGAATAATTTAAACGAAGTTTCCCGGAGAATGAACTCCGGGAAGGTAGAGTAGAAATTACTGAGATAAAATATGCTAAAATAGTCAAAACGAATGAACACGCTCAGTAGAAAAAGCTTGCTCCAATTTTTTTTTGTTTTTTCTTACGACCCGATAATCTAATCTGGATTCTCGGAAAAATAGCAATCTGCCTTTGAGTTCGCTGATTCCATTAAAATTATGATTCCAAAGTAAGCCTAGTTATTTCTGGTTCTGTTTCTGGTCCTGGTTCTGGTTCTAAGACGAGTAGTTCTAGGGATCGAGTCCTTTCTTTCAACATTTTTATTATTGAGAAAGGGTAACAAAGATAAAATACGAGCTTGTTTTATAGCAATAGTAATTAATCGTTGTTGTTTCAAGGTCAATCTATTCACTCGTCTAGATAATATTTTCCCTTGTTCACTAATAAATCGACTAATTAAACTCATATTTCTATAATCAATCCGATCGCCCGATTGAATCGGGGACAAACGTCTACGAAAAGATCGCTTGGATTTAAGAAGAGGTCGTTTGGATTTATCCATAGTTTGTTTTAGTTTATTCCTTATCTTTATCTCGAAAATCCTATTTCTTAATTCTAATTTTGAAAGTCACGGATATAGGATTTGTTTATTTTGTATTTAAATATGTTATATATAATGTTATTTTTTACCCTTTTTACCCTTCCTTTGAAATTTGAAAGGGTAACATACAGGTATTCCGTTCACCCTATTTCTTTATCTCCCCATGAATTGTATATTTGTAACAATGCGGACAGAATTTTCTCAATTCTAATCGATTAGGTGTATTGTGACGGTTCTTTTGAGTAATGTATCTGGAAATGCCTCTTGATACCCCATTAACCCCGTTTCGGACACAACTGGTACATTCCAAAATCACCGTTACTCGGACATCTTTACCCTTGGCCATGAACCTCCTTTGGATTTTTTATTTATTCAACTCTTCTACAACACGAAGAAGAAGAAAGGGAGGAAAACAAATAGAAATTACTAACTTGAAATCTAATTCTAATTCTAAAAGAAAGATCAAAGTACATAGTAAATTAAATAGTAAATTAAAGTCATAGTAAATAAAAAAAAAATAATAATAAGTAATACAAAGAGTTCGAAACTCAATTTCAAATTGAGTACAGTATTTCATTTCTCATTTAAATATCTTGTATAATACTCTTTCCTTCGACCCACATTTTCTCTTCTACTCCCCCATCCTTCTATTATTTATTATTAATATTCATTTTTTTATTGAACCCGAGATTCGCCTATGTTGAATCCACTCTTCCTTTTTCCCTTTCCTCCCTTATTTTAAAAATAGAAAAAAGGGAAAAAAGAGAAAAGAGGAAGGGGGGTTAGTCACAGATATTTTATTCTATCTTTAACCTTCTTCATTCCTTCTCATCTCAATAACTAAAATGAAAAAAAAGGGAATGTCAACGCATCCGGAAAAAAACGATTAATCTCTATCAATAGACCTGCTAAAGCCCCGAACCATAGCGTACTTAGTACTGGTGCCACAGAGAGATATGTTTTTAAATCTCGCATCGAAAACCCTCCTTTTTTATTGTAATACAAAAATCGGTACTTAATGACCACTTATAGTTGTACACGTAATCCATAAGATTCCTCTAATATTAATATATTAAATTTTGTACAATGGTCCAGTAAAAGTAAATATAAAAGTAAATAGGATTTTTTCTTTTCTTAAAACAGAACAAAAGCATCTCCCCCTTACCGAGCATTTGCGAAAAATACTCATTTCTTTTTTTATATGTATATTTATATGTATACAAGGCTTTTACTATTATTATATGTTAATATATGTTATATTATTATTTAACTATTATTAATTATTATATATTATTATATGTTATATGTTAATATATGTTTATTATATGATCTGTTAAATGTTAAATGAGACAAAAAAAAAGATGAACTGGGCAGAAAATTGTGTATATCAACGGAGGAAATAACGGTGTGGAAAACAAGACAGGAATTCTCTACAATGACACTGTAGAGCAATGGAAGGGATGTGGCGCAGCTTGGTAGCGCGTTTGTTTTGGGTACAAAATGTCACGGGTTCAAATCCTGTCATCCCTACCTATTACTGCTACTTTGAGCAGTAACGAGGGATCGTCTGAGATCGATTTAAATTGGGCATAGTATTTCAATAATACTATGCATCCAAAATAAATGGGGTAATCCTTTTCTTTACAGTCTTATCTATTCATAGAAGAAAGCGCTCTTAGTTCAGTTCGGTAGAACGTGGGTCTCCAAAACCCAATGTCGTAGGTTCAAATCCTACAGAGCGTGATTTTTTTATTCTTAGATCAAATTAGACTGAAATGGATTAAGTAACTTTTGCACAGCAATAGGAATTTGCCCTCCTGTGGATTAAATCTGTGGATTAAATAAAAAAAGGAGGAGGTTGATAAAAAAAAAGAGATATTAATCAAAGGTCCAACTGATCACCACGTCTGTATTGTAAGTATGCAGTTACGAATAACCCAGCCAAAGTAATAGGAATTAGACCTAAGACGATTCCAAATAGAAAAACTTCAATCATTTCAATTTGTTTGAAAGAAAAAAAAGAGGTAATATATATACCTATATACTAATCCAAATTGGCATGAATCTCAATGACTAAGAATTTACAATTGACGCTGTAAGTAACTATAGAATACATGGAATCTCACGGAAAGATTTATTATTCATTTCAAATATGAATTTTAAATAAGTCGTATCTTGCTTAAACCAATAAACAGAGCGGAGGTTATAGTTAAAGCCGCTAGTAGAAAACCAAAATAACTAGTTATCGTAAGCATAAAGGATCTAAATGAAATATCTTTTTTTCTACATATGTTTATAAAGCACTTACCTAAGTTTCCTTTTTTTCAAAATAAGAGGATACGCAAAAATTCCAATTGAAAGAAGAAGCTCAATTGAAAGTTTGTTTTTCATCTACCATTATAGACGGTACTAACAAACATTATAGACGGTACTAACAAAGATAAAAATAAAGTGGCAGGTATATAAAATGAAATTGATTCATCATCTGTAATATCTATCCATCTTGCGATTTCAATCAACCGCTTCATTGAGTAACTCTTAGATAAAC